CCTAATGCTTACATTGCATTCGCAGGTAAAAGAGTAATTGAACAAACATTGAATAAGATAGTACCTGAAGGTTCACAAGCGGCTGAATATTTATTCCATAAGGGCTTATTCGATCCAATCGTACCACGTAATCCTTTAAAGGGTGTTCTGAGTGAGTTATTTAAGCTTCACGCTTTTTTTCCTTTGAATTAAAATTCACTTATTAAGTTAAGTGGAGCCTTAAGTCAAATTATTTTTATTTTATTTAGTTACATTTTTGTATTTGTAGCGAACAATTAGGTAGTTTATCGGAATCAAAGTAAAAATTCTAAAGAAGACTTTCTTTTTTCTTTGGTGACATAATCATAATATTTAATTGTAAATTGTAGAAAGAATCGTGCGGATAATTCTTTTTTTTTTCTACCGATATTCCTGATTATTAATTAGGAAACCTCTAGCAACAAGAAAAAAAAAATGGTTCCTTCTTCAAAATTCAAATTGGGCAAGGCAAATAAAATAAACCGAAGGTCATCTTTCCTTCTTGCTTTGTATGTATAGTATATATAATTCAAATATAGAAAAGATAGATATAGAGTATCTTTTCTTTCTACTATATCTTCCGAGAATCTCTATTTTTACTAAGAATCCTGTTGTTGGATTGAATTCTAACGAATCCTTCGTGAATTTGTAAGAAACTCTTTCTTTTTTATTTATTAAATAAAATAAAAATTCGAATTGAATTCGAATTTGAAGACAAGAATAGAATAGATTATCATACGTATATTTCTATATTTCATGTAGAAAGATAAAGAAGAATAAGTCTCATTTATTTAATTATCCATTCCTTACACTTATTATTTAATATATATAGTCACTTCGATATACTCAATATAATTATATACGAATTATAATTATTCTAAGATATCTTTCTAACAATAACAGGTACAAATATTAAATCGAGGTACCCATTCTATGATAATTTTTAACAACTTACCCTCTTTCTTTGTGCCTTTAGTGGGCCTAGTATTTCCGGCAATTGCAATGGCTTCTTTATCTCTTCATGTTCAAAAAAACAAGATTTTTTAGATTCGATAGGTGCAAATCTTATCTATTTTTTTTCAAGACTTAGATATAGATAACACAGATATCTATTTAGTAGAATATGGCAGTTTCCTCCGAACATAGCTTTTATGTATGCGTAAATATATGGGTAAATAAATTATAGCAATTTTCAAATAGATCGGAATCGAGGTGGATGTAGGAAATGGAAAGTCAATGTATCTATATGTGGATATCTATAGGAGATCATATAAAAGGGATATTCTTATTTTAGACCTAACCAATTTGATCTAACCAATTTGATCTAACCAATTAGATGAATTACTCCTAAAGGCTTACATTCGAATGACACTAGTTGATGAGAGTTACTTCGGAAACAAAAAAAACGAAAGTCAAATTCATTTGGACTATTTTCTCAATTCCAATAAAATGCAACTGGATCTAGTATGAGTTGTCGATCAGAACATATATGGATAGAACTTATAGTGGGGTCTCGAAAAATAAGTAATTTCTGCTGGGCCTTTATCCTTTTTTTAGGTTCACTAGGATTCGTATTAGTTGGATCTTCCAGTTATCTCGGTAAGAATTTGATATCTTTAGTTCCGTCTCAACAAATTCTTTTTTTTCCACAAGGGATCGTGATGTCTTTCTACGGTATCGCAGGTCTCTTTATTAGTTCCTATTTGTGGTGCACAATCTCGTGGAATGTAGGTAGTGGCTATGATCGATTCGATAGAAAAGAAGGAATAGTGTGTATTTTTCGTTGGGGATTTCCTGGAAAAAATCGTCGCATCTTTCTACGATTTCGTATGAAAGATATTCAGTCCATCCGAATCGAAGTTAAAGAGGGTATTTATGCTCGTCGTGTCCTTTATATGGAAATCAAAGGACAGGGGGCCGTTCCCTTGACGCGTACTGATGAGAATTTGACTCCGCGTGAAATTGAGCAAAAAGCCGCCGAATTGGCCTATTTCTTGCGCGTACCGATTGAAGTATTTTGAAATGAACTTGAACTGAAGAAGAAATTCTTTCCCAGCGGCAGGGAAAAAATTCAAGAATTCTCTGTTCTTTCTTCAGCATAGCATAGCTTAATAAAATTTTTTCAGAACGTTCATTCGAGCCAAAGTATGCGTATATGGAACATCCATAAAACGAAATTTTTTTTGTATGCATAAAAAAGAATTTATGCGTATGGAAATCCACTCAACTCAATTTAGTAAAAAACAAGTAAAAGTAACAAATCGAAATAAAATAATAGATTCATCTCGTATATCAAAACATTTCGGAATAAAGGATTTCTCTTTTTATTTTCAATATGAATTGATAGGTTAGATACAAATAGATCATATCTTGGAAATTCTCTCTCCTTTCTTTTGTCAATCGACTTTTCTTTTTTTTTTATCTTTTCTTTTGTTTTTCTTAATGATCAAAGGCAAAAGATTGCTTGGATCTCTTATAAGGATAACTTTTCTGTCTTGTTTTGCCACTCATTTTTGATCATTACATTAGGTTTTGAATACATTAGGTTTTGAATTTATGATCGGTAGATCACAATATTCTTAATAAATCTCTCTCCATTTTTCCTGGACTAGAACTGTGGGGTAGCCGGCCATTTTTTTTTTTCGAAAGATTTTCTTTTTTGATAGAAAAGACAAAGGGAGTTCTTTTGGCTTAAAATCCGAATAATATTCATTACTTGCTTGAAATAATATTCATTACTTGCTTGAATTGGTTCTTTCAAGCATTTATCGAAAAGGGCTTCGAATTTGATCAATTCAATTGAGGTATCTGGAAACAAGATTTTTTCTTATTTCTTCATTTGAAACGGGCTCTTATTCTATTTCTGTATTCTTTCGAAATTCAAGGACTAACTACTGAATCACAAATAAAAAAACAGGGAATAGATTAATAGGTCCGATGCCCTGTAATAGAACTTAGGGTTAATAGAAATAGTAGATCACATAGATTCAACAAATGAGGTGGGTTCATTAACAATTCAAAGATGAAAAAATGGTAAAAAAGAAAGCATTTCTTCCTCTTCTATATCTTACATCTATAGTATTTTTGCCCTGGTGGATCTCTCTCTCATTTAATAAAAGTCTTGAATTTTGGATTACTAATTGGTGGAATACTAGGCAATCCGAAACTTTTTTGACTGATATTCAAGAAAAGAGTATTCTAGAAAAATTCATAGAATTGGAAGAACTCTTACTCTTGGACGAAATGATAAAAGAATACCCGGAAACACATCTACAAACACTTCGTATAGGAATCCACAAAGAAACGATCCAATTGATCAAGATGCACAATGAGGATCATATCCATATGATTTTGCACTTATCGACAAATATAACCTCTTTCGTTATTTTAAGTGGTTATTCTATTCTGGGTAATGAAGAACTTGCTATTCTTAACTCTTGGGTTCAAGAATTCCTATATAACTTAAGTGACACAATAAAAGCTTTTTCTATTCTTTTATTAACTGATTTATGTATCGGATTCCATTCGCCCCATGGTTGGGAACTAATGATTGGCTATGTCTACAAAGATTTTGGATTTGCTCACAACGATCAAATTATATCGGGTCTTGTTTCTACTTTTCCAGTCATTCTGGATACAATTTTTAAATATTGGATCTTCCGTTATTTAAATCATATATCTCCATCACTTGTAGTGATTTATCATTCAATGAATGACTGATCTAACTAGAATATTTGTTACTTTGTAACATAAGGTACATAAGCAAAGCATTTCCATTTTAAGACGTACTTACTCTTTCTACCCTACAGGGATTTCTCCTACTCCTTATATTCCAGTAAAATGATTTCAATAAAGTAAATAGCAGAATTGTGGATAGGGAACTCTACAAGCGACCTACCTAATTTTATTGTAGAAATTTTCGGGATCAATGATTGGACCATGCAAACTAAAAACACCTTTTCTTGGATAAAGAAAGAGATTATTCGATCTATTTCCGTATCGCTGATGATATATATCATAGCTCGGACATCCATTTCAAATGCATATCCCATTTTTGCACAGCAGGGTTATGAAAATCCACGAGAAGCGACCGGACGTATTGTATGTGCCAATTGCCATTTAGCTAATAAGCCCGTGGATATTGAGGTTCCGCAAGCGGTACTTCCTGATACTGTATTTGAAGCAGTTGTTCGAATTCCTTATGATATGCAAGTTAAACAAGTTCTTGCTAATGGTAAAAGGGGAGGTTTGAATGTGGGGGCTGTTCTTATTTTACCTGAGGGATTTGAATTAGCGCCTCCCGATCGTATTTCGCCCGAGATGAAAGAAAAGATAGGCAATCTGTCTTTTCAGAGCTATCGCCCCAATAAAAAAAATATTCTTGTGATAGGTCCTGTTTCTGGTCAGAAATATAGTGAAGTCACCTTTCCTATTCTTTCCCCGGACCCCGCTACTAATAAAGATGTTCACTTCTTAAAATATCCCATATATGTAGGCGGGAACAGAGGAAGGGGTCAGATTTATCCCGATGGGAGCAAGAGTAACAATACAGTTTATAATGCTACAGCGGCTGGTGTAGTAAGTAAAATCATACGAAAAGAAAAAGGGGGTTACGAAATAACCATATCGGATGCGTCAGATGAACGTCAAGTGGTTGATATTATTCCACCAGGGCCAGAACTTCTTGTTTCCGAAGGCGAATCTATCAAACTTGATCAGCCATTAACGAGTAATCCTAATGTGGGTGGATTTGGTCAAGGAGATGCGGAAATAGTACTTCAAGATCCATTCCGTGTCCAAGGCCTTTTGTTCTTCTTGGCATCTGTTATTTTGGCACAAATATTTTTGGTTCTTAAGAAAAAACAGTTTGAGAAGGTTCAATTGTCCGAAATGAATTTCTAGATTCGCGGATTTCCAATATCAAATTCGTAAAAAGAATCAAATTTTGGTTTTGACAATTCAATTATATTATGTATGATTAA